GTCCCTGTAGCTTACAATAAAGCATGGCACTGAAGATGCCAAGACGGCCCTTCATTCACCCAGGGACAAAAGACTTAGTCCTAACCTTACTATTAGTTCTCGCTAGACATATACATGCAAGTATCTGCGCTCCAGTGTAAATGCCCTTAATCCCCATACTACGGGTGAAAGGAGCTGGCATCAGGCACGCCCATCGCAGCCCAAGACGCCTTGCTTAGCCACACCCCCACGGGTACTCAGCAGTAATTAACATTAAGCAATAAGTGAAAACTTGACTTAGTCATAGCAGTACTTAGGGTTGGTAAATCTTGTGCCAGCCACCGCGGTCACACAAGAGACCCAAATTAATAGTATGCGGCGTAAAGAGTGGACCCATGATTATTGCAATAATTAAGGTCAAAATGTAGCTAAGCTGTCATAAGCTTCATTAGACACACTTAAAACCACCCTAAAGATGTCCTTAACCTACACAGTCAATTAAATTCCACGAAAGCCAGGGCACAAACTGGGATTAGATACCCCACTATGCCTGGCCCTAAATCTTGATGCTTACTTTACCTAAGTATCCGCCCGAGAACTACGAGCATAAACGCTTAAAACTCTAAGGACTTGGCGGTGCCCCAAACCCACCTAGAGGAGCCTGTTCTGTAATCGACAATCCACGATACACCCGACCACTTCTTGCTAGAAACAGCTTACATACCGCCGTCGCCAGCCCACCTCCCTTGAGAGCACAACAGTGGGCGTAATCGCCCTAACCCCGCTAGTAAGACAGGTCAAGGTATAGCCCATGGAGTGGAAGTAATGGGCTACATTTTCTAACCTAGAAAACCCTATTTTCAACGGAAGGGGACATGAAACAACCCCCAGAAGGCGGATTTAGCAGTAAAGTGGAATAATAAAGCCCACTTTAAACTGGCTCTGAGGCACGTACATACCGCCCGTCACCCTCTTCACAAGCTCCAACTTCGTATAAATAATGCACTTGCTCGCCAAAGATGAGGTAAGTCGTAACAAGGTAAGTGTACCGGAAGGTGCACTTAGTACACCAAGACGTAGCTATAATGTAAAAGCATTCAGCTTACACCTGAAAGATACCTACTACATACCGGGTCGTCTTGAAGCCAGACTCTAGCCCAATCACCACGACATCTACTTAAAAATTCACTCAACCTTTAAACTAAAACATTCTTCTAGCTTAGTATAGGCGATAGAAAAGATCACTAGGCGCGATAGAGATTTGTACCGTAAGGGAAAGATGAAATAACAGTGAACAGACTAAGCACTAAATAGCAAAGATAAGCCCTTGTACCTTTTGCATTATGATTTAGCAAGAATAACCAAGCATAGCGGACTTAAGCTTGCCACCCCGAAACCCAAGCGAGCTACTTACAAGCAGCTACCCTTGAGCGAACCCGTCTCTGTTGCAAAAGAGTGGGAAGACTTGTTAGTAGAGGTGAAAAGCCAACCGAGCTGGGTGATAGCTGGTTACCTGTGAAACGAATCTAAGTTCAACCTTGACACCCCCTCCAAAGACCCCTAACCACTATAATGAAGCAGTCAAGAGTAATTTAAAGGAGGTACAGCTCCTTTAAAAAAGAATACAACCTTCTCTAGCGGATAATTCCCAATTAAATAAAATACCTGTGGGCCCTCAAGCAGCCATCAACAGAGAATGCGTCAAAGCTCTATCTATTAAAAATCCTAAGACCACATGACTCCCTTCCCACCAACAGGTCAACCTATAATAATAGGAGAATTAATACTAAAATGAGTAACTAGGACATGCTCCTCTTAAGCGCAAGCTTACATTTCCCTCAATTATTAACAGTCAACTAATATATCAACCCTAACAAGACTACCTATTCTATCTACTGTTAATCCAACCCAGGAGCGCTCACTAGAAAGATCAAAATCTGTAAAAGGAACTAGGCAAACCTTAAGGCCCGACTGTTTACCAAAAACATAGCCTTCAGCCAACCAAGTATTGAAGGTGATGCCTGCCCAGTGACCATATGTTCAACGGCCGCGGTATCCTAACCGTGCGAAGGTAGCGCAATCAATTGTCCCATAAATCGAGACTTGTATGAACGGCTAAACGAGGTCTTAACTGTCTCTTACAGATAGTCAGTGAAATTGATCTCCCTGTGCAAAAGCAGGGATAAACACATAAGACGAGAAGACCCTGTGGAACTTAAAAACCAGCAACCACTCCCTAACAAAATTAAACCTACCAGGTCTACCACCAAAAACATACTGGCTTGCATTTTTCGGTTGGGGCGACCTTGGAGAAAAACAAATCCTCCAAAAATAAGACCACCCCTCTTGACTAAGAACAACCCCTCAATGTACTAACAGTAACCAGACCCAATATAATTGAATAATGGACCAAGCTACCCCAGGGATAACAGCGCAATCTCCTCCAAGAGCCCTTATCGACGAGGAGGTTTACGACCTCGATGTTGGATCAGGACATCCTAATGGTGCAGCCGCTATTAAGGGTTCGTTTGTTCAACGATTAATAGTCCTACGTGATCTGAGTTCAGACCGGAGCAATCCAGGTCGGTTTCTATCTATGGTGAACTTTTCCTAGTACGAAAGGACCGGAAAAGTGGGGCCAATGTTTCAACGTATGCCCTCTCTCTAAGTAATGAATACATCTAAATTATCAAGAGACTCCCTAAGTACACCTTATTCCTAGAAAAGGACCGCTAGCGTGGCAGAGTTTGGTAAATGCAAAAGGCTTAAACCCTTTACCCAGAGGTTCAAATCCTCTCCCTAGCTCCCCACCCACTTATGACTTCAACTTATCTTATCATATTCCTATCGTATGCTGCATCAATCCTAATTGCTGTAGCCTTCCTGACACTAGTGGAACGAAAAACCCTAAGCTATATGCAAGCTCGAAAAGGCCCTAACGTTGTAGGGCCTTTTGGTCTACTTCAACCACTTGCAGATGGGGTCAAACTCCTTATTAAAGAACCCATCCGCCCATCTACCTCCTCCCCAATCCTCTTCATTGTTACCCCCATGCTAGCTCTCCTTCTAGCCATCACAGTCTGAATCCCCCTTCCTCTCCCTTTTTCTCTTACCGATCTCAATTTAGGCCTCCTTTTCCTCCTAGCCATGTCTAGTCTAGCAGTATACTCCATCCTATGATCTGGTTGAGCCTCTAACTCAAAATACGCACTTATTGGTGCACTGCGAGCAGTAGCACAAACCATTTCCTACGAAGTAACATTAGCCATCATTCTCCTATCTCTGGTCATACTAAGCGGAAGCTATACCTTAAACACCCTAGCCATCACTCAAGAGCCACTGTACCTTATCTTTTCTTCCTGACCCCTTGCAATAATGTGATACATCTCCACCCTTGCTGAAACTAATCGTGCCCCATTTGACCTCACAGAGGGAGAGTCCGAGCTAGTCTCAGGCTTCAATGTAGAATATGCTGCTGGCCCATTTGTCCTTTTCTTCCTAGCTGAATACGCAAATATCATGTTAATGAACACCCTAACCGCCATCCTTTTCCTAAACCCAAGTTCATTTAATCCACCCTCAGAGCTATTCCCAATAATCCTAACCACAAAAACCCTTCTCCTATCTTCAGGTTTCCTATGGATCCGTGCTTCCTACCCACGATTCCGCTACGATCAGCTCATGCATCTTCTTTGAAAAAATTTCTTACCACTAACCCTAGCCCTGTGCCTTTGACACACTAGCATACCTATCTCCTACGCAGGTCTCCCGCCCTACCTAAGAAAATGTGCCCAAACTTAAAGGAAATGTGCCTGAACATTAAGGGTCACTATGATAAAGTGAACATAGAGGTACACCAACCCTCTCATTTCCTACTAAGCCTTAGAAAAGCAGGATTCGAACCTACCCAAGAGAGATCAAAACTCCCCATACTTCCTCTATATTATTTTCTAGTAGAGTCAGCTAACAAAGCTATCGGGCCCATACCCCGAAAATGATGGTTTAACCCCTTCCCCTACTAATGACCCCACACGCAAAGTTAATCTCAACTGCAAGCCTACTCCTAGGAACAATCATCACCATCTCAAGCAACCATTGAATAATAGCTTGAACCGGGCTAGAAATTAACACCCTCGCTATTATCCCCCTCATCTCAAAATCCCACCACCCTCGAGCCATTGAAGCCACAATCAAATACTTCCTCGTACAAGCAACAGCTTCAGCTCTGCTCCTATTCTCAAGCATGTCCAACGCCTGAGCCACTGGGCAATGAGACATTACTCAACTTACCCACCCAACATCATGCCTCTTACTAACAACCGCAATTGCAATAAAACTAGGGCTAGTTCCATTCCACTTCTGATTCCCAGAAGTACTTCAAGGTTCATCAATAATTACTGCACTCCTCTTATCCACAGTAATGAAATTTCCCCCAATCACCATCCTCTTCTTAACATATCACTCACTAAGCCCAACCCTTCTAACTACTATGGCCATCATCTCAACAGCCCTAGGAGGGTGAATAGGGCTCAACCAAACCCAAATCCGAAAAATCCTTGCTTTCTCCTCCATCTCCCATATAGGTTGAATAACAATCATCATTATTTACAACCCAAGCCTTATCCTACTAACCTTCTATCTGTACACCTTAATAACCTCCACAGTATTTCTTACCCTTAACACAACCAAAACACTCAAGTTAACAACAATAATAACCTCATGAACAAAGACCCCTATACTAAATGCAACTCTAATAATAACCTTACTTTCACTAGCAGGCCTTCCACCACTAACAGGTTTTCTACCAAAATGACTTATTATCCAGGAACTTACCAAACAAGAAATAACCCCAACAGCCACAATCATAGCCATCCTATCACTCCTCGGATTATTCTTCTACCTTCGCCTCACATACTACTCAACAATCACCCTACCGCCAAACACCACTAACCATGTAAAATTATGATACACAGATAAAACGACAAACACCCTAATTGCCCCCCTAACCTCCCTATCCGCCCTCCTCCTCCCACTCTCCCCTATAATCATTGCCACCCTCTAGAAACTTAGGATCGACCTAAACCAAAGGCCTTCAAAGCCTTAAACAAGAGTTAAACCCTCTTAGTTTCTGCTAAGATCCGCAGGACACTAACCTACATCCTCTGAATGCAACCCAGACGCTTTAATTAAGCTAGGACCTTAACTAGACAGATGGGCCTCGATCCCATGAACCCCTGGTTAACAGCCAGGTGCCCAAACCAACAGGCTTCTATCTACCAGGCTCCGGCACTCTCAACGTGCATCAATGAGCTTGCAACTCAATATGAAACTTTTCACTACAGAGCCGATAAGAAGAGGAATCTAACCTCTGTAAAAAGGTCTACAGCCTAACGCCTAAACATTCAGCCATCTTACCTGTGACCCTAATTAATCGATGATTATTCTCCACCAACCACAAAGATATTGGCACCCTATACCTAATCTTCGGTGCATGGGCTGGTATAGTTGGCACCGCACTTAGCCTACTTATCCGTGCAGAACTTGGACAACCAGGCACCCTACTAGGAGACGACCAGATCTACAATGTAATCGTTACCGCCCATGCCTTCGTAATAATCTTCTTCATAGTCATACCAATTATAATTGGAGGCTTTGGAAACTGACTAGTACCCCTCATAATCGGCGCCCCAGATATAGCATTCCCACGAATAAATAACATAAGCTTCTGACTTCTACCCCCATCCTTCCTCCTTCTCCTAGCATCCTCCACAATCGAAGCCGGCGCCGGCACTGGATGAACCGTATACCCCCCACTAGCTGGTAACCTAGCACATGCTGGAGCTTCCGTAGACTTGGCCATCTTCTCCCTCCACCTTGCAGGTGTATCCTCCATTCTAGGGGCTATCAATTTCATCACAACTGCCATCAACATAAAACCACCAGCTCTTTCACAGTACCAAACTCCATTATTCGTATGGTCAGTCCTTATCACTGCTGTCCTCCTACTCTTATCTCTCCCAGTCCTCGCCGCTGGCATCACAATACTACTTACAGACCGAAACCTGAACACCACATTCTTTGACCCCGCTGGTGGAGGTGACCCAATCCTCTACCAACATCTATTCTGATTTTTTGGCCATCCTGAAGTGTACATCTTAATTCTACCAGGTTTTGGAATCATCTCTCATGTAGTAGCCTACTATGCAGGCAAAAAAGAACCCTTCGGCTACATAGGAATAGTATGAGCTATACTATCCATTGGATTCCTAGGCTTTATCGTCTGAGCCCACCACATATTTACAGTTGGCATAGACGTAGACACCCGAGCATACTTCACATCAGCCACTATAATTATTGCCATCCCAACAGGCATCAAAGTTTTCAGCTGACTAGCTACGCTCCACGGAGGCACTATCAAATGAGATCCGCCCATACTATGGGCCCTAGGCTTTATTTTCCTCTTCACCATTGGAGGTCTGACAGGGATTGTCCTAGCCAACTCCTCTCTGGACATTGCCTTACATGATACATACTATGTAGTTGCTCACTTCCATTATGTCCTCTCGATAGGTGCTGTCTTTGCCATTATAGCAGGATTTACCCATTGATTCCCACTACTAACAGGATATACTCTGCATCCTACATGAGCTAAAACCCATTTTGGGGTTATATTTGCAGGTGTCAACCTAACATTCTTCCCTCAACACTTCCTCGGCCTTGCTGGCATACCACGACGATATTCAGACTACCCAGACGCCTATACCCTATGAAACACCGTATCTTCTATCGGCTCACTAATTTCAATAACAGCTGTAATCATACTGCTATTCATTATCTGAGAAGCCTTCACATCAAAACGTAAAGTACTACAACCAGAACTAACCTCCACTAACATTGAGTGAATCCACGGCTGCCCACCCCCTTACCACACCTTTGAAGAACCAGCTTTTGTCCTAGTACAAGAAAGGAAGGAATCGAACCCTCATATGCTGGTTTCAAGCCAACCGCATCAAACCGCTTATGCTTCTTTCTTATGAGACGTTAGTAAACCTATTACATAACCTTGTCAAGGCTAAATCACAGGTGAAAGTCCTGTACTTCTCAAATGGCCAATCACTCCCAACTCGGATTTCAAGACGCCTCATCCCCTATTATAGAAGAACTTATCGAATTCCATGATCATGCCCTGATAGTCGCTCTAGCAATTTGCAGCCTAGTCCTTTACCTCCTAGCACTTATACTAATAGAAAAACTATCCTCAAATACGGTCGACGCACAAGAAGTCGAACTAATCTGAACAATCCTACCAGCCATTGTCCTCGTTCTACTTGCCCTCCCGTCCCTACAAATCCTTTACATAATAGACGAAATTGATGAACCTGACCTAACCCTAAAAGCTATTGGCCACCAATGATACTGAACCTACGAATACACAGATTTTAAAGACCTAACATTCGACTCGTACATAACTCCAACGACAGAACTCCCACCCGGACATTTCCGACTGCTAGAAGTTGATCACCGTGTCGTCATCCCCATGGAATCTCCAATTCGCGTCATCGTTACTGCCGATGACGTTTTGCACTCTTGAGCAATCCCCTCACTTGGAGTAAAAACCGACGCAATCCCAGGACGATTAAATCAAACATCATTTATCACCACTCGACCGGGAGTCTTTTACGGCCAATGCTCAGAAATCTGCGGGGCTAACCACAGCTACATACCAATTGTAGTAGAATCAACTCCACTCTCCCATTTCGAATCCTGATCCACACTACTATCCTCCTAATCGTTAAGAAGCTATACATCAGCGCTAGCCTTTTAAGCTAGAGAGAGAGGGCTACTCATCCCTCCTTAATGACATGCCGCAACTAAACCCGAACCCATGGTTTTTCATCATACTACTATCTTGACTCATTTTTTCCTTAATTATACAACCCAAACTTCTATCATTCACCCCTACCAACTCCCCTTCTAACAAAGCTTTAACAACTACAAAAACAACACCCTGAGCCTGACCATGAACTTAAGCTTCTTTGACCAATTCACAAGCCCATCCCTCCTCGGAATCCCATTAATCCTCCTCTCAATACTATTCCCTACTCTATTGTTCCCCACACCAAACAACCGCTGAATCACTAACCGCCTCTCCACCCTCCAACTTTGATTTTTCCACTTAATCACGAAACAATTAATAACCCCACTAAACAAAAACGGCCACAAATGAGCTCTACTCCTAACCTCATTAATAATGCTCCTACTCACAATTAACCTATTAGGCCTCCTACCATACACATTCACTCCAACCACCCAACTATCAATAAACATAGCACTGGCATTCCCGCTCTGATTAGCTACCCTTCTTATAGGCCTACGAAACCAGCCCTCTACCTCTCTAGGTCACCTCCTACCTGAAGGTACCCCCACACCACTAATTCCAGCCCTGATTTTAATTGAAACTACTAGCCTACTAATCCGCCCGCTAGCCCTAGGAGTCCGTCTCACAGCCAATCTCACAGCAGGCCACCTACTTATTCAACTCATCTCCACTGCCACTACTGCCCTCCTCCCAATTATACCAACAATTTCAATCCTAACCACACTAATCCTACTCTTACTTACTATTTTAGAAGTGGCAGTAGCTATAATCCAGGCCTATGTCTTCGTCCTACTCTTAAGCCTCTATTTACAAGAAAATATTTAATGGCCCACCAAGCACACTCCTACCACATAGTAGACCCAAGCCCCTGGCCCATCTTTGGAGCAGCAACCGCCCTACTTACCACCTCAGGACTTATCATATGATTCCACTACAACTCTTCACATCTCCTAACCTTAGGGTTACTCTCCATAATACTAGTTATACTACAATGATGACGAGACATTGTACGAGAAAGTACATTCCAAGGCCACCATACTCCCACTGTACAAAAAGGCTTACGGTACGGAATAATCCTATTCATCACATCAGAAGCATTCTTTTTTCTTGGCTTCTTCTGAGCATTCTTTCACTCTAGCTTAGCACCCACCCCAGAACTAGGTGGACAATGACCTCCAACAGGAATTAACCCACTCAACCCCCTAGAAGTACCCCTACTAAACACAGCCATCCTGCTCGCCTCAGGCGTCACCGTCACATGAGCACACCATAGCATTACAGAAAGCAACCGAAAACAAGCAATCCACGCACTTACTTTGACTATTCTATTAGGATTCTACTTCACAGTCCTTCAAGCCATAGAATATTATGAAGCACCCTTCTCCATCGCCGATGGTGTATACGGCTCAACTTTCTTTGTCGCAACAGGATTCCACGGCCTCCACGTAATCATCGGATCATCCTTCCTATCAGTCTGCCTTCTACGACTCATTAAATACCATTTCACATCGAACCACCACTTTGGGTTTGAAGCGGCAGCCTGATACTGACACTTCGTAGACATCATCTGACTATTCCTCTACATAACCATCTACTGATGAGGATCCTGCTCTTCTAGTATACTTATTACAATCGACTTCCAATCCTTAAAATCTGGTGTAATCCCAGAGAAGAGCAATCAACATAATTACATTCACACTCGCCCTATCCTTCACCTTATGCATCCTCCTAACCACACTAAACTTCTGACTTGCTCAAGCCAACCCAGACTCAGAAAAACTATCACCATATGAATGCGGCTTCGACCCACTTGGATCTGCTCGACTTCCCTTCTCCATCCGATTCTTCCTCAGTAGCAATCTTATTCCTCCTTTTCGACCTAGAAATCGCCCTCCTCCTTCCCCTTCCATGAGCTAGCCAACTTCAATCCCCCACTACCACTCTCACCTGGGCTTCCGCCCTTATCCTCTTGCTAACACTAGGACTTATCTACGAATGAATGCAAGGAGGCCTAGAATGAGCAGAATAACAGAAAGTTAGTCTAACTAAGACAGTTGATTTCGGCTCAACAGATCATAGCCCACTCCTATGACTTTCTCTATGTCACTTCTACACCTAAGCTTCTACTCAGCGTTCACTCTAAGCGGCTTAGGATTAGCTTTCCATCGAACCCATCTAATCTCCGCCCTACTTTGTTTAGAAAGCATAATACTATCAATGTACATTGCCTTATCAATCTGACCCATTGAAAACCAAGCAACATCCTTTACCCTCATACCCGTACTTATACTAACATTCTCAGCATGCGAAGCAGGAGCAGGCCTAGCAATACTAGTAGCCTCAACACGAACCCACGGCTCAGACCACCTTCACAACTTAAACCTCCTACAATGCTAAAAATCATTCTCCCTACAATCATACTACTCCCCACAACCCTTTTATCCCCTAAAAAATCCTTATGAACAAACACTACCCTACATAGTCTCCTAATCGCCACCCTCAGCCTCCAATGATTACTTCCAACATATTACCCATACAAAAACCTAACCCCATGAACTAGCATTGATCAAATTTCATCCCCACTATTAGTCTTATCCTGCTGACTTCTACCCCTCATAATCATAGCAAGCCAAAGCCACCTTCAACACGAACCCATCACACGAAAACGAATCTTCATCATAACATCAATTGCTGTTCAGCCCTTAATCATCTTGGCTTTCTCATCTACCGAACTAATTTTATTTTATATCTCATTTGAAGCAACCCTAATCCCCACCTTAATCCTCATTACACGATGAGGAAATCAACCAGAACGCCTAAGCGCCGGTATCTATCTACTATTTTACACCCTCATCAGCTCCCTCCCACTACTAGTTACAATCTTATACCTGCACATACAAATTGGCACATTACACCTTACTGTTCTCAAACTAACCCACCCTGTACTCAATAACTCCTGAACCAATGTCCTACTAAGCCTAGCCTTACTAACCGCCTTCATAGTAAAAGCCCCTCTGTATGGTCTCCACCTATGACTACCCAAAGCCCATGTTGAGGCCCCCATTGCAGGCTCAATACTACTTGCCGCCCTACTCCTAAAACTAGGCGGATATGGCATTATACGAATCACCCTTCTAATGGGCCCCCCATCCAACCACCTTCACTACCCATTCATTACCCTAGCCCTATGAGGCGCATTAATAACCAGCTCAATTTGCCTACGCCAAACCGATCTTAAATCCCTCATCGCTTACTCCTCCGTAAGCCACATAGGCCTTGTCATCGCCGCAAGCATAATCCAAACCCCCTGATCATTCTCAGGGGCAATAATCCTTATAATCTCCCATGGACTAACCTCCTCAATACTATTCTGCTTAGCTAACACAAACTACGAACGAACACACAGCCGAATCCTCCTCCTAACACGAGGCCTACAACCCCTTCTGCCACTAATAGCCTCATGATGACTCCTGGCTAACCTCACAAACATAGCCCTTCCCCCAACAACAAACCTTATAGCAGAATTAACCATCATAATCACCTTATTCAACTGATCTGCACCCACAATTATCCTAACCGGGGCCACAACTCTACTAACAGCCTCATATACACTATTTATACTCCTAATAACCCAACGAGGGACCCTCCCCACCCACATCACATCCCTCCAAAATTCAACCACACGAGAACACCTCCTCATAGCCCTCCATATCATCCCCATGCTCCTTCTCATCCTAAAACCCAACCTCATCTCCGGAATTCCTTCATGCAAGTATAGTTTAACCCAAACATTAGACTGTGATCCTAAAAATAGAAGTTAGACCCTTCTTACCTGCCGAGGGGAGGTTTAACCAACAAGAACTGCTAATTCCTGTATCTGAGTCTAAAACCTCAGCCCCCTTACTTTTAAAGGATAGTAGTAATCCACTGGTCTTAGGAGCCATCTACCTTGGTGCAAGTCCAAGTAAAAGTAATGGAGCCAATCCTACTCCTAAATACCTCTACACTATTAACTCTTACAATCCTCATCACACCAATCCTGCTCCCATTCACATCAAAAAACTTCCAAAATTCTCCAACCTCCATCACTTATACCGTCAAAACCGCATTCCTAATAAGCCTAGTACCCATAACGCTCTTCATATACTTAGGCCCAGAAAACATCACCTCCCACCTAGAATGAAAATTCACCACAAATTTCAAAATCCCCCTCAGTTTCAAAATAGACCAATACTCCCTCATATTTCTCCCTATTGCATTATTTGTAACATGATCCATCCTCCAATTTGCCACATGATACATAAACACAGAACCATACCCCACAAAATTCTTCTCATACCTCCTCACATTCTTAATCGCCATACTAATCCTTACTACCGCCAACAATATATTCCTCCTCTTCATTGGCTGAGAGGGCGTCGGAATTATATCCTTCCTACTAATCGGCTGATGACAAGGCCGAGCAGAAGCCAACACCGCTGCCCTCCAAGCCATCCTCTATAATCGAATCGGAGATATCGGCCTCATCCTAAGCATAGCATGACTAGCTACAACCCTGAACACTTGAGAAATCCAACAAGCTTTCTCCCCCACTCAAACCCCCATTCTCCCCCTACTGGGCCTCATTCTAGCTGCTACAGGAAAATCAGCCCAATTTGGCCTTCACCCGTGACTACCAGCCGCCATAGAAGGCCCAACCCCAGTTTCTGCCCTACTCCACTCCAGCACAATGGTAGTAGCAGGAATCTTCTTACTTATCCGTACCCATCCCTTGCTAGCCAACAACCAAACCGCCCTTACCATCTGCCTGTGCTTAGGAGCCCTATCCACACTATTTGCCGCAACATGCGCTCTTACACAAAATGATATCAAAAAAATCATTGCCTTCTCCACATCCAGCCAACTAGGCCTAATAATAGTCACAATCGGATTAAACCTCCCACAACTAACCTTCCTACACATTTCAACACACGCCTTCTTCAAAGCCATGCTCTTCCTCTGCTCAGGGTCAATCATCCACAGTCTTAATGGAGAACAGGACATCCGAAAAATAGGATCCCTGCAAAAAATCCTGCCAACAACCACCTCTTGTCTAACCATTGGCAGCCTAGCCCTAATAGGAACTCCTTTCCTAGCTGGTTTTTACTCAAAAGACCCTATTATCGAAAGCCTAAACACATCATACCTAAACACCTGAGCCTTACTCCTGACCCTTATAGCCACATCCTTCACCGCAACCTACAGCCTCCGCATAACCCTACTAGTCCAAACAGGATCTACTCGCATACTACCAGCCGCCCCCGCCAATGAAAACAGCCAAGCAGTCACTACCCCTATCACCCGACTCGCTCTTGGCAGCATTACTGCAGGACTCCTTATCACATCCTACATCCTCCCTACAGAAAACCCCCCAATAACCATACCCACTCTCACAAAAATTACCGCCATCCTCATCACAATCCTAGGTATCGCATTAGCCCTAGAAATCTCCAACATAACACACATGCTCACCCACCCAAAACAAAACAGCCCCTTAAACTTCTCTTCCTCATTAGGATACTTCAACCCTCTAACTCACCGACTCAGCTCCCTAAACTTACTACTCACCGGACAAAAAATTGCCTCGCACCTAATCGACCTGTCCTGGTACAAAAAAATAGGCCCTGAAGGGCTCGCTAGCCTCCAACTCATAGCAACCAAAACCTCAATCAACCTCCATACCGGCCTAATTAAAGCCTACTTAGGATCCTTTGCACTATCTATTCTCATTACTATCCTACCACACCATAAAATTTACTAATGGCCCCCAATCTACGAAAATACCATCCTCTACTAAAAACCATCAATAACTCCCTAATCGACCTACCAACTCCTCCAAACATTTCTGCCTGATGAAACTTTGGGTCTTTACTAGGCATCTGCCTATTAACCCAAATTCTAACAGGCCTACTACTAGCCGCACACTACACTGCAGACACAACCCTAGCCTTCTCATCCGTCGCCCACACATGCCGAAACGTACAATACGGCTGATTAATTCGTAACCTTCATGCAAATGGAGCTTCATTCTTCTTCATCTGCATCTACATACACATTGGACGAGGACTCTACTATGGCTCTTACCTCTTCAAAGAAACTTGAAACACAGGGGTCATTCTCCTATTAACCTTAATAGCAACCGCCTTCGTAGGGTATGTCTTACCCTGAGGTCAAATATCATTCTGAGGGGCTACAGTTATTACCAACCTATTCTCTGCCATCCCCTACATTGGACAGACCTTGGTTGAATGAGCCTGAGGTGGCTTTTCAGTAGACAATCCTACACTAACGCGGTTTTTCACTCTTCACTTCCTCCTTCCTTTTATAATCGCAAGCATCACTATTATCCACCTCACATTCCTACACGAATCTGGCTCAAATAACCCACTAGGTATCACCTCCAACTGTGACAAAATCCCATTTCACCCTTACTTTTCCCTAAAAGACATTCTTGGTTTCGCACTGATATCCCTTCCCTTAATAACCCTAGCCCTATTCTCCCCTAATCTCCTAGGGGACCCAGAAAACTTCACACCCGCAAACCCACTAACCACACCACCTCACATTAAACCCGAATGATACTTCCTATTTGCATACGCCATCCTACGCTCTATTCCCAATAAACTTGGAGGAGTGCTAGCCCTAGCTGCTTCCGTACTAATTCTATTTCTCAGCCCCCTACTCCACAAATCCAAACAACGTTCAATAACCTTCCGTCCCCTCTCTCAACTACTATTCTGAGCCCTAATTGCCAACCTCCTAGTCTTAACATGAGTAGGAAGCCAACCCGTAGAACACCCATTCATCATCATCGGCCAATTGGCATCCCTCACCTACTTCATCATTCTTCTCATCCTCTTTCCCTATATCGGAGCCCTAGAAAACAAACTACTCAACTACTAAACTCTAATAGTTTATAAAAACATCGGCCTTGTAAGCCGAAGAATGAAGACTACACCCCTTCTTAGAGTTCCCACTCCCTCCCTCTCAACGTCAGAAGAGAGGGAGTTAAACCCTCATCTCCAACTCCCAAAGCTGGTATTTTCCATTAAACTATCCTCTGTAAAAACCCCCCTCCCTTACACCGCCCGAACTGCACCCCGAGATAACCCCCGAACAACCTCCAACACCACAAACAGTGTTAACAACAACCCCCATCCTCCCACCAAAAACATCCCCGCCCCACGCGAATAAAACATAGCTACCCCACTAGAATCCAACCGAGCAGAAAACAACCCCCCACTATCAACAGTCACCAACCCTAACTTTCACCCCTCAACAAGACCTCCAACAACCACCCCTACCACAACCACTAAAATAAACCCCAAACCATAACCCACAACACGTCAATCCCCCCAAGCTTCAGGAAACGGATCCGCCGCTAAAGACACTGAATACACAAATACCACCAACATCCCACCTAAATAGATTATAAACAAAACCAGCGACACAAACGACACCCCCAAACTCATTAGCCACCCACAACCCATAACAGACGCCACCGCCAATCCAATAACCCCATAATAGGGTGAAGGATTTGACGCCACCCCCAACCCCCCTAAAACAAAACCCAACCCCAAAAAAAGCACAAAATAAGCCATAGCAGTTTCTGCTTGGCTTTTCTCCAAGAACTGCGGCCTGAAAAACCACTGTTGTACAATTCAACTACAAAAACTAATAGAAACATAGGACATAATGCAGGAAAACCCCCCCCCTCCCCCCCCGCATTGTGTCCTATGTATTGTAGTGCATCAATCTATCTACCACACTCATAAGCCTCATATGCGTGAGGTGCCCCATACCATGCATGCACCATAGACATACACATGTACTAGGACATATCATTCATATCCAAGATATCAACCCCCATACCACTCAAACGACCCCCTAATAATGAAAATACCGTAGACATACATGTACACGGGCATAACCCTCTAACAATCCATCTATGCTTCCAGAGCACATAACACGCAGTGACACCTAGGACATTCCCAATATATGTAACCGTACTAAACCCATAAACAGCCACTCTTTGCATAACTCCTAGTCAATACGGAAGTGCCTTAATACACACTATGATTGGTACCGCCCATATAATGCGACATCTCCAGCCGTACATAAAGCAGGGACCAGGTTATCTATTAATCTTGCACCTCACGTGAAATCAGCAACTCGACGCACATGGGATCCATCATGACTAGCTTCAGGCCCATTCTTTCCCCCTACACCCTAGCACAACTTGCTCTTTTGCGCCTCTGGTTCCTATTTCAGGGCCATAACTTGGCAATTCCCTTGAACTTGCACGTCACAGATACATCTGGTCGGGGTCATACCTCACCATTTCAGTCCGTGATCGCGGCATTCCCCCGACCTTGGCGCCTTTGGTTCTCTTTTCTCTCTCTCACCTGCGGTCGCCCCTCAAGTGCAACGGGTGAATTGGTTTATATCCTGTACCTAAATTATGCGTTATCACCTAATCTCGACCTCAAGTCCTGCTGGCGTTACGGTTTCAAGGATTATTAGTACCACCTTTACACTGATGCACTTTGTCATGCATAACTGAGCTCAAGTGTAATGGTTTAAAGGCATAATAGAGACTCGCCGGGCTGCAACACCTCCTTAAACATTTGGTACTGGGACATCCCCAACCTCACTATAGGTATGCAGATCAGTGAATGCTTGGAGGGCATAAATTTTCATCAAATTACTCCGTTTGTTTCCTCTAACTTTTCAAACAAAACGGCTAATTTTCAACTAAAACGTCCAAAAACGTTTGTTTGTTTGTTTGTTTGTTTGTTGTTTGTTTGTTTATCATCCACTTGTTTTTCCTTTATTACTTATTCATTATTTGTTTGTTTGTTTGTTGTTTGTTGTTCATTTATCATCCACTTGTTTTTCCTTTATTACTTATTCATTATTTGTTTGTTTGTTTGTTGTTTGTTGTTCATTTATCATCCACTTGTTTTTCCTTTATTACTTATTCATTATTTGTTTGTTTGTTTGTTGTTTGTTGTTCATTTATCATCCACTTGTTTTTCCTTTATTACTTATTCATTATTTGTTTATCACTCTATCTCCCCTACCCACAAAATTGCATTAACAGACCAACGCACTACGAACACAACATGTTCAATCCCCTAAAACCCACTAACAAGCACCAACCACCACCTTCCACTTTTCTACCTCTTTCCTATTCTATACACCAACTATTCTAACCCCTCATCCCACCCAACATACCAGCCAACCCACGGCATACCACCCCAAATGCCCATTTACCTAACAACCTACTCCACATCAACCTATTCAAACCCAGGACCCCCCCCCCCCAACACTTTTCCCCAACAAGACAATCAGCAAACTAAACAAACAATCAGCAAACTAAACAAACAATCAGCAAACTAAACAAACAATCAGCAAACTAAACAAACAATCAGCAAACTAAACAAACAATCAGCAAACTAAACAAACAATCAGCAAACTAAACAAACAATCAGCAAACAACTACATC